TGCATGGTCCAATCATTGATCCCCGTAATTTCTACAATAAATTCGATAGGTAACCAGTAGAATTCCCTATCCACAAGTTTGCCATTGTATTGATTGTACTGAAATAATTGTACTGGTGGAATATAGTATGAATACCTTGAGTTGAAAAGGTAGAAGTATAAAGAATAAGTAAGATGAAAAATGATTTCTTTATACACGAAGAAAGATTCTGATTTGATTGATATCAAATAATGAATTATTCATTCTTATTCATTCATTGAATGATAAATTACTACAAGCGAGGGAGATACACGATTTAAAAAATGGAAGATCCAATATTTCACAATTGTATCTAGAATCACTGGAAAAGTGGAAACAAGACCAGATAGAATCTGATCATTCTGAGCCAATCCAAAATCGTTGTAGATCGAACCAATCATTAGTTCCCAACCATGGGTTGAGTGAAACCCGATCCATAAATCAGTAACTAAAAGAATTGAAAAAGCTTTGATTGTATCACTTAAGTTATAGAGAAATTCCTGAATCCAAGAATTTAGAATGAAAAGTTCTTCATTACCCAGAAAAAAATAACCACTTAGTATAGCGAAACAGATTAGGTTTGTAGAGAAATGCAAAATTATATGGAAATGAGATTCATTTTGTCTTTGGACCAATTGTATTGTTTCCTTGTGCATTCCTATACGAAACCTTTGCATATGTGTCTCCGAGTACTCCTTTATCATTTCGCCCAACAGGAATAGTTCTTCTAATTCCATAAATTTTTCTAGAACATTTTTCTCTTGAATATCATTCAAAAGGATTTCGGATTGCCTGGTATTCCACCAATTAAGAACCCAAGTTTCTAGACATTTCTTAAATGAGAGAGAAACCCACCAGGGCAAAAAGAGTATAGACACAAGATATGGGAGGGAAGCCAATGCTTTATTTTTTTTCATTCTGTATCCGTGATGTAAATTGTTAATGAACCTTTTTCATTCGTCGATTCTATCTGAGATTTCTATGAAGCACGAATTATATAACAAGAAGAAGGTATCGAACCTATGGTTCTTTTCCTATTTTTGTTTTTGTGTAAGAATTGAGTCTTTAGGATCTAGAATAGAACATACAAGAAAGGCCCTTTTCGAATGAAAAAAAAAGAAGTAAATATTCTTTCCATATTCCATAGATCGCAATTAGGCAAATTGTAACCGATTTCCCCTTCATTTATTCCTTTCGATGAATACTCCGAAAACTCATTTTGAACTAACGAATATAATTTGGATTTAAAGACGAACTCTACCAAATCATTTAATTCTTTTATTTCTATTTCGAATTCAAAAGATTTCACTGTCTAACCGCAGCGCGGAGATAGGGTATCAATTCAAAGGACGAATTATGTTTTACGAAAACAAAAGACATGTTAGGATATTTGATGAATCTACACTACACTTATTAGACCTTTTGATAGTATAAAGAGTGAAGCTGGACGACATGTGTATGCATATACAAAATAGTTTTTGTGTACAAATCTCCTTAATCTATTTTTTTTTTTTCATATATTTTATTTGATTAATTCTATTAGATTTTTAGATTTTCTTAATATTGTTCCATATACGTTCTCCTGATAGATGTATGAAGTTCCTTCTCTCATGCTGATATTTATTCTTTAGTTCATTTCAAAATATTTCAATAGGTACGCGCAAGAAATAGGCCAATTCGGCAGCTTTTTGTTCAATTTCTCGTGGAGTCAAATTCTCATCAGTACGGGTCAACGTAATGGCTCCTTGGCCCCTGATTTCCATATAAAGGACACGACGAGGAAAAAGACCCTCTCTCACCTCCATTCTGATTGATTGGATATCTTTCAGAAAGATACGAAGGAAGATGCGACGATTTATTCCAGGAAATCCCCAACGAAAAAGGGACATTATCCCTTCTTTTCTATCAAATCGGTCATAACCACTACCTACATTCCATGAAATTGTGCACCACAAATAAGAACTAATGAATAGACCTGCGATTCCATAGAAAGACATCACGATCCCTTGGGGGAAAAAAAGAATTTGCTGAGACGGAAATACGGATATCAGATTTTTACCAAGATAACTGGAAGTTCCAACCACTAAGAATCCTAGTGAACCTAAAAAAAGGATACAGGCCCAGCAAAAATTACTTGTTTTTCGAGACCCCGTTATAAGTTCTATCCATATATGTTCTGATCGCCAGTTCATACTATACTAGATCCAGTTGCATTCGATTGGAATTGATAGAATAACCCAAATGGATTTGACTCGACTTTTATTGCTTGATCCCTAAGTAACTTTCATTAACTAGCAGCATTCCGGCAGGAACCATTAGAAAGAATTGGTTAGATACATTGAGTTTCTATTTCAAAGATTTTTCAAAAAAGATTTGCGGATCATTTTGAATTGAATCATTTAATTGATTAAGCTATAACTGCATATACATGCATTAATGCGTATATTATCCATCGATATACATAACAACGGTATACATAACAAAACAACTCTTACATTTGTTTTCGGAAAGTCCACATAGCATATATCCTACCCTATTACATTAAAAAAAAAGTATCTGTATGATGATCTAGTGTTGAAATAAATTGATGATATTTGGTCCCATCATATTTAGACAATCTTATTTCTTTGAACATAAAGAGATAAAGAAGCCATTGCGATTGCCGGAAAGACTAGGCCCACTAAAGGAACAAAAATAGAGGGAAAGTTCAAATCTATCATAGAATGGGTACCTCGATTTCATATTTCTATTATAATTAGAAATTATAATTATAAAGATATCTTATGATAAGTCTATCTATTAGAAATAATATTCAGATAATATTCATATGAAATATTTCATAATCAATAACGAATGTAGAACTCAACGAAGCGTACTTATTCCTCTTTCTACACGAATATGTATGAGAATCCTGCTTTCAGAAATTGGATTCTTCTTCTCCCATCCTTATCTTCATCGTCTTTCTATCTTTCCTTTCAAAACACCTTTTTTTTTTTGAAAAGAAAGATAGAAACGAGTTTCTTAGGAGTTTCCAACTTTAACCAATCTTATCCAACAAACATGGATTCCTAGTGAAAAACGGGAGTTCTCGCTAAATAGAAAGAACTCCTATATTCTGATTATTTTTTATTTGAATATTTATTTATTTTGAATCTTCATTCAAGGGAAGGAAACCGTGTAGCTGAAATAACTCATTCAGAACACCTTTTAAAAGATTACGTGGTACGATTGGGTCGAATAAGCCCTTATGGAATAAATACTCAGCCGTTTGTGAACCGTCAGGTACTGTCTTTTTCAATGTTTGTTCAATTACTCTTTTACCCGCAAACGCAATGTAGGCATTAGGTTCAGCAATAATGATATCTCCCAACATACCAAAACTTGCTGTAACTCCGCCAGTTGTAGGAGATGTAAGGATTGATACATAAAATAACTTTGTATTTGATTGATAATCATATAAAGCAGAAGATATTTTAGCCATTTGCATCAAGCTCAAACTCCCTTCTTGCATGCGTGCTCCTCCAGAAGCACACATAATAATGATAGGTAGAGATCGATTAGTAGCATACTCAATCAAACGGGTGATTTTCTCACCTACTACGGATCCCATACTACCTCCCATAAACTGAAAATCCATAACTCCCATTGCTATGGGAATACTATTTAGTTGACCTACACCCGTTTGAACAGCTTCAGTTAAACCCGTTTTTATTTGATAAAAAGAGATGCGATCTATATAAGGTTCCTCCTCTGAATGAAATTCAATGGGGTCCATAGAGACCATATCTTCGTCCATAGGCTCCCAAGTGCCAGGATCAATAAAGAGTTCGATTCTATCTGAACTACTCATTTTCAAATGATATCCGCAGTGTTCACAAATATTCATTTTTGAACTAAAAAATTTTTTATAATTTAATCCATAACAATTCTCACATTGAACCCATAACTGTTTGTATTTTGTATTTATATCGAAATCATTAGATTTTTCTATTATATTGAAAGAACTGCTACTAGTTTTGACACTAGGATTTCCACTTTCAATACTACTTGTACTTTCCGCACAAATGAAACTAGAAATGTAACTGTCGATACCACTGTAAATGTCACTATTAAGACTGATTTCAAAACGAAGATAACTGTCAATGCAACTATTAATATGATTATTCCAATTAGATTGAGTATCATACATGGAATAATAATAGTAGTAATTACTACTATTAGACCCACTATTCAAATAACTAGGAAAAAGAATCTCTAGTTCACTCAAAAAAGAACTAGCATTGTCAATATCAAAAATATGATTGTCAATATCAAAATATACAGAATAAGTGTCACCATTACTATTTCTAACTAAAAAAGTATGATCAGAGATCAAACTCCAAATATTCCTGCTATCAAATAAATAATTTAGATAATGAATATTACTTAAACTATAACTGTCCTTACTAGGGATCTTTTTCTCCGCATCATTTAGAAGAGTTTCTTCACTTCCACTGGTATGTCCAAGAGCATCAAGACTATCCATTGATTTACTTAGTCCACACCTATGTTCTAACTTCTTGTTAGACAACATCGAATTGAACCAACATTTTTCCATAGATTCTTTCTGCCCCCTATTTTAGGAAAACCTAATACTAATAGATGAATAGTCATTCAATGAAGAAAAAATCATTTTACTATTTCTTTTTTCTTTCTCATCAGAATTCCAATAAAGCATATGATCCAATCATTAAGATTGTTAATGAAAAACGAGTGAGTCTTGAAAAAAAAGGATTCTCCTTTTGAAGAATCTGGTGAATCATTTCAATATTATGATAGTGATTATAATAGAATCTTTTCCTCAAAAAAAGATAAAAGATATATAAAGACAGGTTTCTCTCATGTCAAACTTTCAATTCTCATCAAAAAGATACATAGTTGTTTCTTCCCATAAAGTAAAAAGGAATTATCGTCTCGTAGAATCTCGTGTCATATAATCAAAT